GGATCATACGGAAATGTAACTCACTATTCAAGCAACTATTCAAAGTTCCTAGAGCTCCTTGTAAGGCTTGTTGGAAAACTCGTTGTCGGACCTGATTAATCGCTTTTTCTTGTTCAAAATGAAGCGTTTCATTTTTGTAATTTTCTAATTGTTCCAAACTATCACTAGTGGCATTAATCAAATTTACTTTTTCTCGTTCTATTTCAGAGTATCCATTCATTCGATACTCATCTGCTTCTATTTCCACTTTACGTAAGCGAGTCCGGGCTCTTTCGAGCTGCTCAACGACCCCTTTACGTAATTCTTCCGAATTTCGAATAGTACTTAAAATCCTCTGTTTTCGATTATCTAATAAATCATTTAATGAAAGTAGATTATCTTACCATTAATTTCACAACTTCCATGATCTCTTCCCGAACCAAACATGAATCTTTCGATTCATTTGGCTCTCACGCTCAATTATTTATTTATGGTATGAGTATTCCCATAGCTTTTTTAATGTAATGAGCCTACCTTCTCTTTTCTGTTTGTAGTTAAACATATCAAAACTTATAAAAAACCAGAATATTAGGAAGACTCTTCCGACTAGACCAGATCAAAATCTAAAATAGTCAGCAAAGTTGTTTTTTTATTTGTACTTTTTTTTTTTCATTTTTTTTAATTGAAAAAAGGAAATATAATTATAAAAATAGAAAAAAAAAAATTATATTATATTTTTGTTTCTTCAAGTTCCAAAATTCCTCTTTTTTATACATAGGTCGTCGATTCGGCATTAGATAAAAAAAGCAAACAAAGTTTCCTTTTTTTTTTTATCTTGTAAATAGTTTAAATTTATTTATTGATATGAGTGTTATATATCAAATAAATTACCAATTTATTTGAACTATTTGGTTACTAATGTAGTGGTAGAAAGAATACCATGTTTTGTTCGGACTTTAAACAATTTAGCTTTAACCATGTTAAAGGTCTCGCATTATTGGTTGATAGAGAATCAAAGTGGATTTACCAATAAATCACGAAATGCTATGGTTCTTGCATATAATTTCTTAATTTATTCAGAAGAAATTCGTCGAGATCGTGCACTTTTTTATTATTTTTCCTATCCCTTATAAATACCATAAGTGCAAGTGCAGATGGATGGATCCATCCAATTCTTGAAATAAACAACTCGCACACACTCCCTTTCCAAAATAAATCAATACACCAAGCACTACACTTAGATTTATTGGATTTGTTGCTAAAATATCGGTATTAAACCCGAAACTTCCGGCGGATGGCCAGTGGCCCAAGTAAACGAAAGAATCAATTACATTTTTCATATATTCTACTCTCTTTTGGATAGGATTAACAAAGAACAGAGTTCTTTTTGTATCACTCTGATCGCCCTTTTTTTTTTATCGATTTTTTTTTTCCACTTTCTTTATTTAATAAGAATAAATGAAATCTAGTAATTTCATTTGTTTTATTTTAATTTTTTACTTTTTCCAAAATTTTCTAATCTAATAAGATACTTTACTTAGACTTTAGACTTAGGTTTTAGATCTGATATCAATTGAAAAATATTTCATTTGTTGAAACACTTCCAAACAATGAAAATAAAAAAGTTTTCTATTGTACTAAGCTAAAGAAAGAAAGGAAGAAAGCAAGCGAATGCGGTAATTCCTAATCTTCAAATCAACCCTTCCTAGGTATTGTCTCAATAAATAAGTAATTTTTGAGTAACGTGTTAATATAATTCTAAGAAGCAAAGGAAAATTCCAAGTTCAAGTTAATAGTTAATAAGAAAAAAGTATCTAAGGTATAAGGTACTCTTTTCTTATTTCGAGGATTAAACAAAAGGATTCGCAAATAAAAGTGCTAATGCCACAACCAGTCCGTAAATTGTTAAAGCTTCCATAAAAGCTAGACTAAGCAATAAAGTACCTCTTATTTTACCCTCCGCTTCTGGTTGTCTCGCAATACCTTCTACAGCTTGGCCTGCAGCAGTACCTTGACCAACTCCAGGTCCAATAGAAGCAAGCCCCACGGCCAATCCAGCAGCAATAACGGAAGCAGCAGAAATCAGTGGATTCATGGTAAGTTCCTCGCACAAAACAAAAAAGAGGAAATGGTTAATGATACAATCAACCAATCAATTATGACTTTTTTAATTAAGATCCAGCGGTCAAAGTAACTAAAAACTCCAAGTTGAAATAATAATATTACTAAATTAAAAAACGGAATCGTCAGAACTATCTCATTTTTCGTTTTTAACTATCATAGAGTTTTTGTAAATCCATATGCATACAGTTGTAACTATATGTATTTCTTTGTTTCGAACCATTCTTTCATTTAATTCTTCGTTCTTTACTACACTATTGTAAAGTTTATTTCTTTTTTCATTCAAAAAAAAAAAAATTTCATACGAAATAGAAGAGAAGGACTGATATTGAAATCTATCTAAATGCAGTGTGAGCTGCAATCAATATCAATCAAATTAATCCAATATAAATATAAATTAATAAATATTATATATTAATATATAATATAATATAATATAAGATATAAGAAAAGAATTAAGAATATATAAAATATATAAATAAATATATAAATAAGAAATATATAATTATAATGAATCTAATTAAAATTTGAATTACACCGGATAATATATATATATTATGTTGTATATTGTTCATATATATATATAACATAACAAAAAATATAAATAATGAGGATCCAGATTATGATTATAGGATTGGTTGTAATTAGGAAAAATAGAAATTTTAGCAATACTATATATAATAAATAAAATAAATAATACTATAATATAATAAATATTATATTATATAGTTATGTAATATAGCGATATTATGGATAGACTTATATCATATAACTAAAGAATACTTAATGTTATTCTAATATTACATATCCATTCTTTTCTTCCATAATGTAAACCATTCTAACTTTTTTTAATTGATTTTGGAATAGAATAATTCCTAGAAAAATAGACGGGGGTTTAGAGCTTATAGACATTATTACATATATTATAGTCTAACTATAACCTCCCCAGCCCTTCTTTTTTTTTAGAATTCTGTTGGAATATTGTCTATCTTTTCTCCTACAATTCTAGATGATGGAATCATACACTATTATCTTACCCATCCAATTGGATTATCATGAATTATGTGGGATAAGCTTGCTTAATAATAGAATAAAAAAAAGACTATTTGAAAAGCTAGTTAATGATGACCTTCCATGGATTCACCTATATAAGCCGCGGCTAAGGTTGCAAAAATAAGAGCTTGAATACCACTTGTAAATAATCCAAGAAACATGACAGGTATAGGAACTACTGAAGGGACTAAAGAAACAAGAACAACAACTACTAATTCATCAGCTAATATATTTCCGAAAAGTCGAAAACTAAGAGATAAAGGTTTTGTGAAATCTTCTAGGATGTTAATTGGTAAAAGGATGGGGGTTGGTTGAATGTATTTCCCAAAATAACCCAATCCTTTTTTGCTAAGACCCGCATAAAAATATGCGACGGACGTGAGTAAAGCTAAAGCAACAGTAGTATTTATATCATTCGTGGGTGCAGCTAATTCTCCATGAGGTAACTGTATAATTTTCCAAGGTAAAAGAGCACCTGACCAGTTAGAAACAAAAATAAATAGGAACATAGTTCCAATAAAGGGAACCCAAGGGCCATATTCTTCTCCAATCTGGGTTTTGCTTAAGTCTCGAATAAATTCAAGGATATATTCAAAGAAATTCTGACCGTTGTTCGGAATGGTTTGTGGATTCCGAACAGCTATAATGACTGAACCTAATAAGATAGCAATTACTACCCAAGAAGTGATAAGTACTTGGGCATGGATTTGTAAACCTCCTATTTGCCAATATAAATGTTGGCCTACCTCTACACCCGATATATCGTATAACCCTGTTTTAATGGAACATGGTATAACATTCATATTGTCCTCTAGCAGAAATTGAACTTCAAAAAAGAAATTATTTTGATTCAAGCATCTCCATCTCTTTTTCAACTCACCAATATGAATCAAAAATCGTATTCATTAATTGTATATTTAAGATATCAAGAATTTACATAGGATACCAAAAAATCACGTAATATAATAACATATTATCAATATGCCCGCACTTACCCTTTTGCTTTTTTTTTATTTAATTCAAGAATAGTAACCGAATCCAAAAAATCCCCCCAAAATGAACTATTGATTCTTAATCATAATCCAGGATTTCTTATATAGCTAGAGCGACCCTCACAAATAGCGGATACTAATTTGTTAAGAACCAATCGGATTGAAGCTATAGCATCATCGTTGGATGGAATTGAAATATCTGCGAGATCCGGGTCACAATTTGTATCGATTAAACAAATCGTCGGAATACCCAAAATTACACATTCTCGAAGAGCCGTATATTCTTCTTGCTGATCAACGATGATCACAATATCAGGCAACCTCGTCATATATTTGATACCGCCGAGATATGTTTGCAAGGTAAATAATTTTCTCTTCAATATTGCCGCATCTCTTTTGTGAAGACGGTTGAGTTTACCCATCTTTTGTTCTGCTCTTAAATCCCTGATCTTTTGAAGTCTCGTTTCCGTAGTAGACCAATTTGTTAACATACCACCAAGCCATTTTTTATTAACATAATGACACCGGGCTCTTATTGCAGCCGATGCTACTGAATCCGCTGCTTTATTTTTGGTACCAACAATTAAGAAGGTTCTTCCCCTACTTGCCGCATCAAAAACTAAATCACAGGCTTCTGATAAAAAACGAGCAGTTCTAGTGAGATTTATAATATGAATACCTTTACGCTTTGCAGAGATGTAAGGGGCCATTCTAGGATTCCATTTCTTAGTACCATGACCAAAATGAACTCCGGCCTCCATCATCTCTTCTAAATTAATGTTCCAATATCTTCTTGTCATTTTTCCCACACTTCCTTTTTGTTTTTTCTTTTTTTTTTAACAAAGAAACGAAGTACTTTGAAATAAGTAATTGTTCCGATGGAACCTTCTGCCGGGAATTGACCTTTAATACACAGTACAAACCATTAATGTCTTTTAATTACTTATTTTTTTATCAATATTCGAACAAGAACAAGATAGTTAAGTTAAAAGTCAGACCAGATAATTAAAAGATAGTTAAAGTAAAAGAATCCGCTCTTAGGAATCATGAAATCGCGTAAATGATTGTTCTAATGTCTCATGTAAATTGTTTGGTACATAAGAACAAAATAATTCTCCATGGTGTAACAAAAGATCTTTTATTTCCAAGTCAAATAGATTCTTTCTTTTGATTTCCAAATAAAAGTTTTTGTCCTTACTTGAATGGTGCACAAATTTTTTGAATCCTGTACCAACAGGTATAATTCCACCTAGAACAACATTCTCTTTCAGGCCTTTCAACCAATCAATACGACCCCGTAGAGCAGCTTTTGCTAAAACTCGAGCGGTTTCTTGAAAACTTGCTTCGGATATGAAACTTTGAGTATTCAAAGATGTCCTTGTTATTCCCAATAGGATTGCGCGATAAGAGATCGCTTCGTCCAAAGCGCGCCCCACTCGTTCCGCTCGCAACAATCCAATTAATTCCCCAGGTGAAAAAACATTAGACATTCCATCTTCTGAAACCAACACTTTTGATGTTACTTGACGTACAATAATCTCTATATGTCTATTATGGATCTGTACCCCCTGAGATCGATAAACCCTTTGGATTTTATTAACCAAAGAGATATGACTTTGAGCTATGGTTAACTCGGCTTGAATCAAGAATCCCCAAGGGATTCCAAAAATTTTGGGTATACCTTTGTTCCAACCTTCAATTCTCCTTTCAAGATTCATTGATATTGAATCAATCGAACGTACTTCTAAGATTTGTTCCACTTTTGGAAGACCTTGTGTTATGTCACCAGATCTTGATTTTTCATATATAAATGTAACTAATGTATCTCCTTCGTAAAATATTTTACCATAATGGCCATGAATAGTTGCTCCTGGAGTGGCTAAATAGGGCTTAGCGGATCTTATAATTAAAGCATCAACATCAACAATTATAATTTGACCAGATTTTTTTATGTGCGGTTCGTATTTGAATAGACATACATTTTCACAAAAAAATTGTCCAAGGCTAATTATTGTAGATGTCTCTTCCCAATAATCGTGATGGAGAAAATGCCAATTCAAATGGAATGAATTCAAAATGATGTTACTGCATGGATCGGGATTATAAATCCTCCTATTTTCATCTATTAAACAGTATTTAAGTACTTGAAGTACTTGGAAAGTCTGTTTAAAATTACCAAGTAGCAAATATTTCTTTAACAAGATCTGATTATAAGTTATTAAATGGTAAAATAAATATAAATTTACCATTTTAGGGACAATAGTCCCCAAAGGACACAACAAATCCTTAATTGGGATTATGGGATCCGATTCTTTTATCATGTTATATTTCGAACCATTGAATGGACCAATTCGAGAACAATTGGATGATGACAAAATTATCAAAGATTGGCATTCCTTATTTCGATTCAACAATGTACCAATAGTACCTTGATGTTGTGTAAGTAATTGAATACTAACCTTGCAGTAAAAAGGATTTATATTTGTACGATCTAATCCATTATCGGAAATCAATCCAGAACTTGCCCTATCATATCTTTTTCCGATATACGAAATGCTGGACTTTACTAACTCAATTCTCATGAAATTTCGAATCAGATCATTTCCCTTTACCTCAATAAAGGAAGCACGAATCTCTTTCGGAGAACCATTTTGTTCTGGATCCCAATTCAATATTAAACAAGTGCGAACTAATTGAATACTTGTGTGAAAAATTCCTCGAATTGACTTGCCATTTCCATAAAGGATATAATTGACAACTCTAAGTTGGACATTATCCTTTTCCCGCAAGAGATCTTGAGGAAAAAGTGTTGCTAAATTGATGCCATCAGTTATTTCATATGTGACTACGGGTCGAACCGAAACAAAATACTTTTTCTTCGTGGGTGTGATCCGTTGGACATAGATCCAATTTTTCAATTTTTTTGATTCCTTAGAATTTTTTTTTTCTGTTTTCGGTGGTATAAAAATGCCACTGTGCCTAGATATCTTATCTGCCTCTCCTGGAAAATAAATATCTCCGGAAAATATTTTTAGTTCAATATTTTTTTTTTTTCTCTCCAGGCGGACTAATCCGCCTACTCGACTTCTTGTATTTAAAGCGAGTTGTGTATCTACTCCAATGATACTATTGTTCTGGACCATTATCAATGAAGATCCAGGTAAAATATGCACTTCTTCGAGAATAAAAAAAAAACGATCTACTTTCATTTGGTATTTCGGAATAAATTCTTTTGATCCTCTATACTCAATTAAATCCTCTTTTTTTATAATTGAATTGACCTCTACGGTCCCATATTTAGTAATTCCTGAATTATTTCTTCTGTATCGTGGATCATCAAAAAAAGCAAGAATACTATTTCTACGTAAAATACCCTGTTTTGGTATTTCAATCGAAATACCAAAACAGGGTATTAGTTCATTCTCTCGTTTTTGATCATATTGTAATGGGATGATGAATCTATTTCTTCGCTTTTTCGCCAAGGAATAAGAATTCCCTTGGATAATAGAAGGATATATAAAATTCCAATAACCATTAGATATGGTTTGATCGGGTCTTGTTGAATAGTCAAGAATTTTCTTATCTTTTTTATCAGAAGTATCTAACAATTTATATCTTACTCGACCATTAGTCATTGATAGATCAGAGATATATCTTTCTTCGACAGAAAAAGCATGAGGATTCATTTGATCTTGATCTTTGTGGAGCGAAAAAGACACTATACTAGATCTGCACGAACCTCCTGCTAATATCCATAAATGACTTGTTTTTAATAATAAATGAACATTACCATATGTATATTCAGGTGCATGGTGTACATCAGTACTCCAGTGCATTTCTCCCTCTGATTCAGAATAAATATGTTTTCGTACCTTCTCTTTAAAATAAAAAGTGGACGTTCCAGCACGAATTTCAGCAATCACTTGTTCTGATTCTACATATTGATTATTTTGAACTAAAATCAAACTCTTTAGTGGAATATTTACATTATGTAGAATATCCCGACTCTCAATAGTTACATACAAGTCCATAGAACATAGAAAAGCGGGATGCCCATGACGGGTACGTGTGGGATGAACCAAATTCTCATTCCATTTTATTTTTCCATTAGAAGGAGCTCGTACATACTCGGCAGTACCACCTGTGAATACTCCACCGGTATGAAAAGTTCTTAATGTTAGTTGAGTCCCTGGTTCCCCAATTGATTGACCTGCAATAATACCTACAGCTTCTCCCAATTCGACCAGGTCACCATGAGTAGGACTCCGACCATAACATAATTGGCAGATCCAAGATGTACTCCTGCAAGTAAAGGGGGTTCTAATATATATTGGTTGTGCTCGAAAGGTTATGAATCGATTTATAAGTCCAATCCCAATATCTTGATTTCGAGTGGCAAGACATCGCAAACCAATATATATATCGTCTGCTAATACACGACCAATTAGTGTTTGGACAAAAATTTTTTCTGTCATACCATTTTGAGGTCTCACGGAAATACCTCGGATAGTACCACAATCTGTTCTACGTATAATAATGTGTTGAACTACTTCAACAAGTCTACGTGTGAGGTATCCAGCATCTGATGTTCGTACAGCAGTATCTACAACTCCTTTGCGAGCTCCATAGCAGGAAATTATATATTCTGTCAAAGAAAGTCCTTCACGTAAATTGCTTTGAATGGGTAAATCAATCATTTGTCCTTGGGGATCCGACATTAATCCTCTCATACCCACTAATTGATGTATCTGAGATGCATTTCCTCTAGCTCCCGAAAAGGACATTAGATGTACTGGATTAGAAGGATCAGTCATACGAAAATTAGGATTCATTTCTTGTCTCAAATATTCACTTGTAGCATACCATATCTCAATGGATTGACGTAATTTTTCTACCGCGTGTACATTCCCATAATGATGGTGTTTCTCTAAAATAAAACTTTGTTGTTCGGCGTCTTGGACTAACCATCCCTTCGAAGGGATTGTTAAAAGATCATCAATTCCTAATGAAATAGATGTAGCAGTCGCTTGCTGGAAACCCAAAGTTTTTACTTGATCCAGGATATGTGATGTATATGCCATTCCGAAATGATCGATTAACCTGCTAATAAGTCGTTTCATAGCAGTTCCATTTATCACTTTATTGTGAAAGACCAGATCAGCCCGTTCTGCCATAAGTACCTCTTCTCTTATATTTCTTCTGCTAAGTAGGATTCGACAATGGACCCAAGTCAATGATTCAAAAACTTCCTTTCCTCAATCTTGATTTACACAGAAATTCAGAAATTAGAATACCAATGAAATTTGGGATACCTGAATTACCATAGGCACTAGGCACAAACATCGCCTAATCTAATTTTTTAGATTAGATAGCGTATGAGTAGGCTCGACAAAAACCCTGTATGGCTTCTTCTAATTCTCTATAAAAAGAAATATGACCAAGAGTAGTTCGAATGTATATAGAACGGATTTCTTTTGTTATACTTCCTACTATTAGATAGTGTCCATAAATCTCATGATAAGTACCTAAAGATTCATATTGAACTTCGATGGGAACTTCTCTTGAACCAATGACACGTTGATCTCGTCTCCATCGGAGCCACAAAGGACTATCTAAACTGATTCTTTTCTGTCGATAAGCTCCAAGTGTATCATAGGAACTAGAAAAATGGGGTTCTTTTTCCCTCGTATACCTATAGTTATTATTATGATTATCAACTATTTTTTTTTGGTAGTTTCCACTATTATATGGATTATACCTATTTGCACAAATACCTCGACGATTTCCGATTGTTAATAAATAGAGTCCAATAAGCATGTCTTGAGTTGGTACAGAAATAGGATCCCCGATAGCTG